GCCCAAAAAATATCATATTCGTAAAGCAAAAACATAGACGGACTCCTATAAACATGGAAAATAGACCGGATCAGTCGATTCAAATTGAAGTTGTAAAGTCATCCAGAACTCTTTAATCAAAACAAGAATTCATTTTGACCAAACCATCTAGTTCCCTTTGATTTTTGTGGGCATATCTCATTTCAAGATTTATCGACTGACTTGACTGGGACCCTGTTTCCGGTCTACTTCCAGCGTACTTCATTTTTTTAAGTCAATTTTCTGGAATTTCTTTAGTTAGTATAACTCTATATGTTACGCTTAAACAAATTCTCTTGTTTTCGCCTAGGATTCTGGCTAAAGAAAGCGACTTCCAAATAAACCAAATAAAATAGAATTATTATTCTGTGTTTAAGAATTTCGAACTTATTATTCTTTTGATTTTTTGAATATTGAATAAAAGGGGATTTTTTTGTCGTTTTTTTTTTTTCTTAATGATTTAGAATGAAATAAGTATTCAAATGTAAGAGAATGGATAAGTATTTCTTTCGAATATCTTAATCTTAGTGTTGGTATATTCCGTTTATTAGAATCTGAATTGAGTTATATGAAGAAAAAGTTTACATTGTTGACACTGAAACTTTCCAAAGAAATTCGTTTTTCAACAAACTTTAGCCTGTCCCCTAGATCTATGTGAATAACTCTTTGGAGTTTTTCACCGGACTCATGTCTTTGACTTCTTAAATTCATTAAGGTTTGGTATACCAAAGAAAAGGAGTATCACTAACTCCTTGATTGTGGTGGACAGGAAAATTCATATGGAATTTCTCTCCGAGGATTAATGAACAAAGGTTGGTTTGTTTATCCACGATTGGAAAGGGATCGATTTCACCCCCTGAAGTTTTTATTTCAGTTTTCTCTTTGGTTTAAAACGAGTGAGTTTTTAGGAAAAATTTTCTTTTGAAAAACCAACCGGTCAGTTCCAAGTACCAAACAAGAATGAAGAAATGAAAATTATACAATTTTTTATTTCAAATCTTCATTTTCTTTTTGATTTTTTATTTCTTTTAGATTTATAGGGCTCTAGGGCTATACGGACTCGAACCGTAGACCTTCTCGGTAAAACAGATCAAACTTATTATTATCAAAATGATCGGAACTGTTTCAAAAACCCAACATGCATTTTTTTTGCATTGGGCTCTTTCATTAACTGATAGAAATGTCAGCCAATCCACCATATTTTTTCTTGACAGAAAAATCCGATAAGGAGATGGCTCCATGTGCTCTGATTCATTATATGGGATTCTGATCCAGGAGCACTACCAAAGTGTTTCAAGGGTGGGGTTATCTTGACGTAGGTCTGCCTCTGGCCTAGCTTGTTTTAAATTAAATGAAGTCTCTATCGTTCCTTTTAAAATGCAAATCAAATATGAAACTTCATACACCTTAAAGTTCATAGGACGAAAAGAGATTTTTTGAGGACCTTATACTCATTATGCCTAGCATTGAATGCACTGGTATTCACCTTATCAATATCTCAAATCAATGATGGGGTCTCTTTGGTACCTAAAGGGGCACAAAAATTGGACCGAACCATTTGTCAGGCTATTGTTCCCTCAAAGTTATGGAGTAAGACATCGATTTCGCAATAAAATGTATTTATTTTTATTTGAGTGGATGATGGACTCCCCCGAAAAACATTGGCGCGTGTGTAAACGAGGTGCTCTACCAACTGAGCTATAGCCCTTAGTACTTGTGATGCGTATTTTATCATGTATATAATTTCTTGTCAAGATGAATATTCTACGATCCAATATCCTAAATTTTTGAGTGGTATTGCTTAGATTATTATTGCTTATAAGGAATATGATATTTATAATCCATCCGTGGGATGGGTTCCGTTTGGTTCTCTTTGGGATGAGAAATTACCTACTTAACTCAGTGGTTAGAGTATTGCTTTCATACGGCGGAAGTCATTGGTTCAAATCCAATAGTAGGTAGAACTTATTAGATACCGGAGTCAATGGTATCTAATAAGTTTTTTGCCCCACTCTCTTTTTATTGATTTTGTATTCTTATTGATTTCGATTTCATTTTTGAAATGCGTTGTATCAAAATTGGACTTTGTCAAGTGAATCCAATCAAGCAGAATCCAATCTAAATAGGGTTTAGATAGGGTTTAGAAACCGAATTGGATTATTCGAAGGCACCAACTGCTTATGAAATCGCATTGACAGCCTCTACTCTTGTCCTAGCTCGTCGGAGAGCTAGATTTGCCTCAATTATTTGTCTCTTTCCTTCAGCTTTTCTCAAATTAGCTTCTGCTATTTCAAGAGTTTGCTGAGCTTCTTGCGGATCAATATCACTACCCTTTTCCGCATCATTTACTAAAACAGTGATTTCATTATTTCCTATTCTAGCAAAACCACCCATCAGAGCCATCGTTAACCAGTTATCATTAAGGCGTATTCTCAAAATCCCTATATCTACAGCTGTAGCAATAGGAGCATGATTTGGTAAT